AAAACAAAGGGTTCAGTAATCCTCCCCAAAAAGAGTGTTTCCATCTATTTTGTATCGTTTCGGCGGCATGGCCGAGTGGTAAGGCGGGGGACTGCAAATCCTTTTTCCCCAGTTCAAATCCGGGTGTCGCCTGATCTCGGAAGCCCTTATCTTCCTTATCCTGTTGATATAACTCGTTTGATTGCGGAGCCAAACCAAAGAAAGGACTATCGATACTTTCTCTTTAGAATCTGGAGATTCCATGAAGGACTGTAAATTGTTTCTTCAAAAATAAAATCAATAGTCATATTCCCTTGTGAGATTCAGAACTACGAAAGTAAGGGACCGGAAATCTTGGGATCCAAAGCTTGCTAAAGGACTGTAAATCCTTCCTAATTACCTTACCTCACCACTCTAGTTTATACTGACTTAGTCGTGAATTATATTGGATGGGCCGATGGGGAATCCAATTACGAGTTGTGGGAAGGGCTGAAGATATTTTGTATGCGGACTCGCGATAGGATCTGAGTGCTCGGTCATTCATCCAATCAATATTGGATGGGTGATTGGCTCTTAAAATCAAAATAGAAAAAACGAAAAAAAAAAATTCTGTTTGGTAACCCCCACCAAGAATAGAATAGCGTGTCTCTCAATTGTTTCAATTGTTTCACAGAAACAGAGACAGTAAGGCTTAGATCAAATGGGAGGTAGGAATATGTGATAGATAGTTATCTATCTTGACTTTCATTCTTAGAACTTATGAAAGTCAACAAAACAAAGAATGGGTCTTAATATTTCTACATGTTCTATTAATAGCATCCCCTTCCAATGGGATAACTGCATATCTTGCTTGTACTTAATGCTTTCCGATTCCACCAGAAGAAATCATATAGGAACTTGTTAGAGTGGATCCATTGGATTGGATCCTCAATAGACTTAAGTTAAGTCAGAATCCCATTTTGACTCTGCACCATTGATTCCACTATTATATTATTAGCGATCAATAATGGAATAATTCCTTCATATTCATAGAGATAGGGGACATGATTCACATGGATATAGTAAGTCTTGCTTGGGCGGCTTTAATGGTAGTCTTTACATTTTCCCTTTCACTCGTAGTATGGGGAAGAAGTGGACTCTAGGGGTATTACTAATTCATATGAATTAGTAAGTTTAAGTTGAGGAATCCAATTATATCAATTTATATCAATTGTTTAATAGATCGTTCTACGAATCGTTTTAAAATCAAAATATCTCCATTTCCAAATTTAACCGAAATCCAGTAGTAATATTAGTAATATTCAATAATAACCTTTGGATCAAACAAATATTTCAATCATTTTCGATGAACCAGTTCTTACCAGAATTATGGATATTACAATGAGGGGTAATCCCTATTTTATTTCTTTCCCTCTTTACTGTTGAAAGAGGGAGTTGTTCTGCTATTACGTAGATACAATATCTACTTTCGGCTGGAGGCGACATATACATAGTGGTTGTCAAAAGAGGTACTAAGCATAATAAGATCTTGCTTGCGCCGGGTGATCCACATATCGCGCACTTACCGTTTTTTTATACTCCTAGGGATTTTCTTTATGCTTTATCACCTCACCTCGTGTCATGGCTCAAGCGTTAAAAAAAAAAATATTTGACTCTACTCCTTTTCCAAATCCAAATAAGTTACCATAAAACTCCTTGGATCATTGGATCATCTGTTAACGGCTCAACCAATTCAATTATTTCTATTTCTTCGGAAAAAAAAAAGGATTCATTGGGCTTCTTTTGTGTATGCCCCTACTATTCTTCCTCCATTGATTGTTTCGATAGATCCCGGGATTCATATTAAAAAGAATCATAAACCTATGAATTAGAGCAGTTGACGTTAGCTTATTTCGGATTGATCGGAATAAATACGCGAATTATGGATTGATCTATATCAATCCCATATCTTCATACACTACAATAGATAGTGTGGTGGAAAGGTTCATATAGTTCTTTCCACCATACTATCTCATCTATTGGATCCATATACTGCTAATTCAATCCAGTCTGCCCATTTCATTTAAGTTCATTTAAGACTTGGAATTGTAATCCCTTTCATTTCTTCAATCATTGATAAAAACTAATAACTCAAGTTTCAGTCAAATTAATCATTTTGACTGACTGTTTTTACGTAAATGATAAGTAAAAAAGCAGTAGGAACTAGAATGAACAGTGCAGTAGCAATAAATGCGAGGATATTTACTTCCATAATCTCATCATTGTTTTTTTGCTTCGGAATAACTAGGGATCTAATCCCATAGAGATAATAAATCTTTCTCCATAATTTGTAAATGCAATGGGATTAATTGCATCTTGATGATACTGAATCGGATCAATATCATGAATAACAATAACAATATCTGCTCTATCAAATCAATTCATCGTCGAGAATTGAATAGTATAACATAGGAAGATCTTTTATCCATACCAAAAAAAATGGGATTCCTGATCCAATCAAGAATCCAATTGAATTTCTCAACTCTTTCGTTTCTATAATCTAACGTCTTCCTTATATCCAATAATCTGAGGTATCATCTGACCGATGTGTTCCATTAGTTACAGACCCAAACAGTCAAATGGAAAAAGGAAGGAATTCAGTTCTAAGCTAAGTTTTTTTGATGATCTAATCTTCTTAGAAAACAGAGAAGTACGATAACTACGGATCCTGGTATAAAAAGATCCAATATTCCGACAAATTCACTATTTTCTTTATTGATTCTGTTCTTTTTTTTTTGATGGGACCGCTGCAATAGGAAGAAAAAAAAAGATTATTCATTCTATTCCCTCCTTAGAACTAGAACAGGATAAACGGATCTTTGTTTGATCTTTTATTATTTATATTCTTTTATTATTTATATAATTAGTATCCTCTTCCTTGGATTGGGACGCATACATTGAGAATCCAGTGTGCAATTTGCATGAGATAGATTCTCCCCAATGAAAAATTCAATTAGTAATTGAGGTTACACAGAATCGGACCCAGAAAAAGGGTAGGTCAAGTCTCAAAAGTACTATGTCGGGGTAACTATGTTAAGTAAATTGTGTATGTGTATGTGCTCCCGGTAAACATATGGGTACTCAATTACATTCCATTGATCAGGAACAATCGATCAAAGCCAGACCCATATGGTCTCTCTTGGAATCCTGAATATGGTGATACCTCTGATTGTCCCAACCTACATATGTCTCTCCACCATCAATTGGTACTAGTTGCAGTAATTGCAATTTCTGATTTTCCGATGAGAAATGCGAAACGAAATAAGGATCCTACCGCCGGGAATTAGATCCTCTTCACAGAAAATGGAGAGATGAATTGATTGATTCATCGGATCCTAATCCTAGGTCGGGACTGACGGGGCTCGAACCCGCAGCTTCCGCCTTGACAGGGCGGTGCTCTGACCAATTGAACTACAATCCCGGGGACCAGGGAAATGAGGTGTACAGCCCACATATTCTTATGATTTCATTCGAACCATTTATAATATAATTTATAATATAATAGCTGCGTTGTAACAGAGACACGAATGGTATACTGATATACATATACACATAGAATGGATATGTACTAGAGTGACACGGATTACTATTAATCCTGTGGTTATTGCCAATGAGAAACAATCTTTCAATCAAAAAAAAAAAGGGACTCTTTCTTTTTTTCTCCTTACTCTTTATTCCTTATACTTATAGATCATGACTCTAGATCATTATCATTAGCAACATCAGAACATGTGGAAACAAATAGAGATATATTCCAAAAGATGGAATCTTTATTCCTCCATATCATGCATTTTTTGAGGGCGAATTGGTTATATCATCCTAATGGATTGGCGAATTCTTGGGTCGAGCTGGATTTGAACCAGCGTAGACATATCGCCAACGAATTTACAGTCCGTCCCCATTAACCGCTCGGGCATCGACCCAGGGAGAATCCACTCTAGGCTTATTGAGAATCCATGATCAACTTCCTTTCCTACCCCCAGGGGAAGTCGAATCCCCGCTGCCTCCTTGAAAGAGAGATGTCCTGAACCACTAGACGATAGGGGCATACCTGCCCGACCGCCAGCATACTATGCTCATAGTATGAGCAGTTTTGGGGAATTGTCAATATAAACGAAGTATAGGATTCCTTCAGGGGGTGTTTTGTCCGGCAGAAAAAGAGGTAAACCCCGATTCCAATTTTCACTCATTGATTCGCACATTGTTAAGATGAGATATGCCTATCTCTATCTCATGCTAAGTCACGAAATTCAGGAACAATCGAAATCGAATTTTTTTTTGATTGATTCAAAAAGACTGATGTAGAATCTGTCAATCTGGTAAGAGACCGACAAGCAATCGAAGAGATTTCCCTTTTATTTTATGAGAATTCGGGTCAGGGTACGCGTCGAGTTCCTTCATGACATGATTCGATGAAATATCTTGGATCTATGTCGGATTGGTACATGTATCAATCAAGTGAATCTCGTTCTGCTGGGTCAATAAAAGCAATTAGGATCGGTCTTGGAACAATTCACTGCATTAATACTTATCAATTTCAATTAAATAATAAGGAAATACACTAGACTTCCTAGGTCAATCTAATTTCTTGTTCCTGAGTGAGCCCTAATATATGCATACATGTATCTATGTACATATAGTATATACATAGATACATGTGGTAGACTCATAGTGGGCTTGGGCTAATTCATGAATTCAATAAAATAGGCCCTTTTAACTCAGTGGTAGAGTAACGCCATGGTAAGGCGTAAGTCATCGGTTCAAATCTGATAAAGGGCTTTTTTGCACGAAACGCCAGTCTTAGTCTTCATTTTTCGGTGGAGGATAGATATATTGTTGATATTTGTGATAAAAAAAGGTAACCGCCTGACATAATAGAATGAGTTCTAATTATAATGAGTTATAGAGTGAAACATTTGTTCATTATGATGAATGATGATAAGTTGATGATAAGTAGTCGGACTTATTAGATTATGAGGAGG